AATTTCAGATATTCAAAAGCTTGTACGTTCTCTTCTAGATTAACCAGAATAACGGATAAATTCTCGATAGGCTATAACAAAAAAATTAGGAATTCCTTGGAATTCTCGCCTTCCATTTATTTGGGTTGGAAGATATCTATTTCAGATGAGCCAAACCAATAGGATGAACAAAAGGAGTTCTGTATCATGAAGTTTTACTTTGTACCGCGCATATTACTTAGACGGTTCTAGTCTAGAAAGTTATGTAGGTAGGAATGAAGAAATCGAGCCGGATTCTATTTATTTGTATCTGAACTTAATCTTGTCTATTTCAATTTCTCTAGATTCGACTTTGGAGTATCTCAACCAACTTATTTAACCTTTTGAACGCGTCTTTTGAATATATATGAAGTATTAACATTCTTTTTGACTTAAGGCATATGGACATAAAGATAAAAAAGATGAAATAGAATCGAATTCTTTTAGATAAAGTATCTAAAAGAATTCTACCCATCTATAAAAAAAAAATAGATGAGATCTATCTCGGCGAGATGGATAAAAGTATGTGTTATCGCCCAAACTCAAAATGAATAGGGATGCCGATTCATATCAATTAATTTATTCAAGAGAGACTCATCCAAATTAATCATGCGTCAGGAACCAGATTTGAACTGGCGACACGAGGATTTTCAGTCCTCTGCTCTACCAGCTGAGCTATCCTGACTAAGTCCCGATGTAGCATCCTCATTTTATTAGAGGGCGGGGGTCTATGTCAATTAAAAGGGCGAAAGAAGATTACAAAGTTTTATCTAGTTACTGGAATTTCTTGGATCTTAAAAAAGATGACTTTTTCTGTTTCAGTATGAGTAATGATATCGATTGTAAATCATTCAAAAGGGGATTTCTTGCTCAAAGATGTATATCTTAGATATAAGATATAATAAGACATTTCCGACCAGATCTATTTCAAAAAGAGTAGGGCGAGTGTATAAGGACACTCACGCAAGGAAAGGGGGGGATAGAATGGATAAATAGTTGGGGGGGCAAATAGGCTTTTTGGGGATAGAGGGACTTGAACCCTCACGATTTTTTAAGTCGACGGATTTTCCTCTTACTCAAAATTGCATTGTTGCCAGCATTGACATGTAGAACGGGACTCTATCTTTATTCTCGTCCGATTAATCCAGTTCTTGAAAAGAGGATCTACAGACTATGGAGTGAATCTTTTGATCAATGAATATTCGATTCCACATTGAAGAAAGAATCGAATCACACCAATTCTTCCGTTTTTATAGAAAAAATACAGACTCGTTTGGGTCGGCATTAATTATTTGATATAGTATTCAATACGTATGTATATCTTTCATCCTTTCTGAATTTTCGATGGAAGGATTTCTCTACCAACGCGGCCAACTCCATTTGTTAGAACAGCTTCCGTCGAGTCTCTGCACCTATCCTTGTTTTCGTTTTCTCAACCTGAAAATAGGATTTGGCTCAGGATTGCCCTTTTTCTTAATTCCGGGGTTTCTCTGAATTTGAAAGTCATCACTTAGTAGGTTTCCTTACCAAGGCTCAATCCAATTAAGTCCGTAGCGTCTACCGATTTCGCCATATCCCCTTCCTTTTGTGTTAAGATTAGGATTTCATTGCGTTATGATGTCGTTCCCTTTTTCTTTCATTTCTACTGGAACCTTTGAATTCATTAGATATTAGATACCGATTCCTATTTCGAAGAAGCATTTTTCCTCTTTGATTTCTTACCTGTCTTCTCCTATCTTCTATAGGAGACCCTATTTGGCCAATCAAATTGGATTTTATCATTTCTGGATCCGTAATTCAATATAGATTAATAGATATCCTATATATATCTACATATATCTACCTGTCGCCCCTCTCATGCAATTTTGAATACTTGAACGGTCTCTTTTTTTGTTGTCTTAATTTCCGCCTTTACTACTTTATTAATTTTATGAATGGAATTAAAGCGGAGGAATGTCTCATCAGTTCGAACTAATCATCCCTAATGATATGGAATCAAATAATATAGAAAATATAGAAGTGTAATAAAAAGAATTTCAAATGTCATTTGAATTCAAATTCAAAAATGACAAATTTAAATAATTTAACTATCTAACTAACTAACTAAAATAAAAATATTTACTATCGAATCTAATAAGATTTAGAATTTACTAAAAAAATATCGAATTTAATAATATTCGAATTGTAAATTGTATTAGTGATTTGTGATAAAAAATACAAATTCTATATCGCTACATTAATAGTTATGTTCTATAATATTCAATATTTTTTTTTAATTGTATATTTTATTGTTTTCTATTCATATCGAGTCTGAATAGGTAAGACATAATAGTGAATACTTAAGATTAAGATTCCAATATTTTATTGAATTAGTATGCACATAAAATTGATGTTATGTGAGCCCGCTTAGCTCAGAGGTTAGAGCATCGCATTTGTAATGCGATGGTCATCGGTTCGATTCCGATAGCCGGCTTTTTCCTAT